TTCTATTCTATGATCTATTATTTAATAATCAATTTTTTCTATAATATATATATTAATATATATATATTAATATATATATATTAATATAATTAATATAATAAGAATTCTAGAACTAGAATACCTTCTATTTCTATTTTAAATATATATATATTTAATTGAAATATATATAGAAATAGAATCTAAATATAATAGATATGTAAAATACTATTTCAAATACAAATCTTTATTTCAATCTTTGAAATAATGACTAATAGTAGTAGATTAGATTTCAAATTGAAAAGAATATTATAATGAATAATGAGATTACAGGACAAAGTAATTTATATTAAATAATATAATATATTTATATAATATAATAATTTAATTAATATAATAAAAGAAAAAAAAATAATATAATTAATATAATGTATAGAATAATGTATAGAATATAATGTATAGAATAATGTATAGAATAGAATTCTACATTAGAATTCTAAAAAATTGGATGGATTATCAAACGAAATAAATAAGTAATTAGAAATTCGATATTTCTATCGAATTCGAAATTAATATTAATAAATGGATTTTTGCTTTTGGTTTTTTTACTATATTAGAATAGAATTATTATTATAGGGTCGGTATCTGTCCGCTCTAAGGAAAAAAGAAAAAGAATCGAACGTTCGAGTATTCCAAATTCTATCAAAAAATGATAGAAGGGGGGAGATAAAAAAGAGATAGATATGTGGTATATATCTCTCTATATTGAATTGCGAATACAGAGATAATAGAATCATTTCTGATTCGACAAAATATGGCTATCCAATATAGATGAAAGAAAATCAATTAAACAATGATAGAAGGAAACTTTTTTTTTTTCAAAATGGGAATAGGTATTACATTCTCATAATACAAATGAAAAAACATCCTAATGAGATCCCAATCTCAAAGAAAAAAAAAGGGGGGGATATGGCGAAATTGGTAGACGCTACGGACTTAATTGGATTGAGCCTTGGTATGGAAACTTACCAAGTGAAAACTTTCAAATTCAGAGAAACCCTGGAATTCACAATGGGCAATCCTGAGCCAAATCCTGCTTTCCGAAAACAAAAAAATAAAAGTTCAGAAAGTTCAAATTAAACAAAAAAGGATAGGTGCAGAGACTCAATGGAAGCTGTTCTAACAAATGGAGTTGACAACATTTCCTTTCGCAGTAGGAAATGAATCCTTCTATGAAAATTCCAGAAAGGATCAAGGATAAACATATATATGTTTATATATATTTACTGAAATACTATTTCAGTTGATTAATGAAAATTACAAACTTATATTTGGAAATATTTCGATTCGATTTCGATCACAAAAGATGTGAATCAAATGAATTCCAACTTGAAGAAAAAATGTAATATTCATTAATCAAATCAGTCACTCCAACATAGTCTGATGGATCTTTTGAAGAAATGATTAATCAGACAAGAATAAAGATAGAGTCCCATTCTACATGTCAATACCGACACCAATGAAATTTTTAGTAAGAGGAAAATCCGTCGACTTTAGAAATCGTGAGGGTTCAAGTCCCTCTATCCCCAAAAGCCCCTATTATTCTCTAATTTTTTATCCTATATCCTCTTTTTTTTTATTTAGTTGACATAGACTCAACTAATTTCTTAAAATGAGGATAGTGCGTCAAGAATGGTCGGGATAGCTCAGCCGGTAGAGCAGAGGACTGAAAATCCTCGTGTCACCAGTTCAAATCTGGTTCCCGGCAATTCATTTGTATGAGTATCTATTCCCATATTCATTTTAATGAATTTTGGGAATAGATATATATTTATTAGTGGTCTTGATTATCATACATAATTTATCTAGGTGTCCGCAGATATTCTCTTTCTAGATGAAGAAAGAATAGATGTATATTCTAGGTATATAAAGTATGTAAATGAATTATTTGATTTTGTTTCGCTTTTTTCTGCGCTCTAAAAAGAATGTTAATATTTCAAAAATATTCAAATGGTTAAATTTGTTAGTTGAAAGACCAAAAAGTTGAATCTAGGCGAATTCAGAGGTTGGGAATAGTAAAAATTCATCTCAGATATATTACAAAAAAATCCGGTCCGTTTTTTTGTATTTTTTTGGTATTTCTATTTTCTTCATTTCTTTGATCGTACTTTTTATTTTGCGGAGCCGGATATATAATTGATGTTGATGTGTATCTTACATAGTTAATGATGCAGACCTTTTTCAGTTCATCCTATTGGCTCATACGAAATAAGTATCATTCAAAATTGAGATTCTCAATGAATAGCAGCTATATTATTGTATTTCTAAATTTTGTTCTTTATACCATCCATAATAAGATATGAATAAAACCTCCATTATTCTGGCTGGTTAAACTTCAATTATTTTATTTCGTCTAATCTCTAAAAAAATGTATAGATATTCAAGGAATATCTGGGGTTGTCGAAATGCAGATTACCTTCTTTTTTTTATCATTTAGTGAGCATCTTGTATTTCATAAAAATTG